TGTGAGTTTGTATATTTAATGTGTATTTTATTGTTACCAGTGCGGGTTTTTTGGTTACTGTGCTATTTTTATTTGGCCGCTGGTAAAAAGATGGTTTTAGGGCACTTATCCGTGTGTATAATATTATATATAATATAAGGGTAATATAAGGGTATATTAAATACGTAAGACTATACTGATTGTAATTGCTAATCCAGGTATATTTATAGTATAATAAATGGTATCTAAATGAAATAAACATATAATGGGTATAGCTACCTACTTATAGAATTAAAGGGTATTAATAGATTAAAAATTTATATAGATATAATCGTCACCATATAGGGTAGAATATATATAGTTAAGCAATTTTATTAATTTAATATTAAATAAATATAATTATATGTAGAATGAAAAGTTATTAGTAAATAGAATTAATGATAATTCTTCATCTTATATGAGTAAATTCTTACATTTAGTTATGATTTATGTATTATAAGTCTGTAATCCTACAATTCTAAACTTATCTATATTTAAAGAAAAGATAAGTTTAGAATTGTAGGATTACAGACCCTAAATCTATTATATTGGTTGGTGTGAGTTTGTATATTTAATGTGTATTTTATTGTTACCAGTGCGGGTTTTTTGGTTACTGTGCTATTTTTATTTGGCCGCTGGTAAAAAGATGGTTTTAGGGCACTTATCCGTGTGTATAATATTATATATAATATAAGGGTAATATAAGGGTATATTAAATACGTAAGACTATACTGATTGTAATTGCTAATCCAGGTATATTTATAGTATAATAAATGGTATCTAAATGAAATAAACATATAATGGGTATAGCTACCTACTTATAGAATTAAAGGGTATTAATAGATTAAAAATTTATATAGATATAATCGTCACCATATAGGGTAGAATATATATAGTTAAGCAATTTTATTAATTTAATATTAAATAAATATAATTATATGTAGAATGAAAAGTTATTAGTAAATAGAATTAATGATAATTCTTCATCTTATATGAGTAAATTCTTACATTTAGTTATGATTTATGTATTATAAGTCTGTAATCCTACAATTCTAAACTTATCTATATTTAAAGAAAAGATAAGTTTAGAATTGTAGGATTACAGACCCTAAATCTATTATATTGGTTGAATAGAGGTTGCAGGGTTATTAGTGTGTTTATTTCTTGCTTTGTATTTTCATTTGTATTCGTTTTTATTAGATATGGGTTTATCTGCCCCGTTGTTATATTTGTTGATAATTAATAAAAAGAAGTTTTCCGCTGGTGCAAATGGAGCGGTGTTTTACTGTTATTGGGCTAAACAGTGTAATTATAGGGAGAGTTACGTTTGGGTTGTGTTGCTTTGAACTTTCATTTATGTGGTATATAATTAGTTATTTGGTTGTTTGCTCCATTTTGCTCTATATTGGTGCTAATGAGTTAAGTTTTATTCTTGCTTTTTCATTCAGTTTGTATTTGTTCTATATGTAAGTTTGTGCGTGAGTTATGTAGTGGTTCTAGATGGATTAATTCTATATTGTGGTTGAGGCCTAGTAATTCTCATTAGTTATTTTTAGTTGATCAAGTATTCTTGTATTTAGCAATTTATTTTAGTTTCGGTTAAATTTTGTGCCAGCAGCCGCGGTTATACCTTGGGGGCATTTGAATGTGTTCGGCATGTAGGTAGTTATATTGTTCTTTTATTTTAGATTTTGCTTTGATAGTTGTTAGGTGAAATTTTTACTTTTGTTGTATTTTCTTTTATTTGTTTGGAGGCTATGAAATTCTTTTTATAGACTAGGATTAGATACCCTATTATTTTAGAATGTTAATTGTGTCGTGTCTGAGTAGTATTAGTTATGTTCTTGAAACTTAAAGAATTTGGCGGTATCTCATTCCTTCCAGAGGAATCTGTCTCGTTATCGATAGTCCGCGTTGGACCTTACTTAGTTGCTTTGGTTTGTATACCGCCGTTTATTGATTATCTTTTTAGGGTTAGTTTAATTTTCTGGTTTCTTTATTTTGGTTTATTTCAGGTCAAGGTGCAGCTTGTTTCTAAGTGAATGATGGATTACATTGTTATTTGTTTATTGGATTGTTGGTTTTAATATTGGCATGAAATTGGATTTGGTTGTAATGATTTGTAGATTATTATTATGATAGTTGGTTCTGGGATATGCACACATCGCCCGTCGCTCTCATTTGATTGTGAATGAGATAAGTCGTAACAAAGTGGCTGTACCGGAAGGTGTAGCTGGGTTGAGTTAAATTTTAATCAGATCATTTCTGTTAGTTGAGTTTTCATTTACGCTGAATTGTTGTGTCGTGCGATTCGACATGATCTGATTTTGTTGATTGTCTTGTTTTATATTTGGTTTTTGTTAAATATTTGTTGAAATATCATTTTGGTTGGTGTATTTTTTTGATTTAATTTTTATTACGATAGATTATTTGTACTGTAAAGGGTTGGATTTGATTGTATTTTAAGAAGTTGATTTTATTTGTCGTACCTTGTGTATCAGGGTTCATTAAATTTTATTATTTATTTTTATTTCCCGATTTTAGGGGAGTTAATGATTTATGTTAGTTACTGTTTCAGTAGTATTAATAATGGGTTGTTAGTAATGAAATGTTATTCGTCTTTAATGGTTTCTGGTTTTCCAAGAAATGAATTTAATTCATGCATCTAATTTAATTTCTGTTGTTGTTTACTTATTTTTATTTGATGCTAAGATTAAGGGGGATTAGCTCCTTGTTTTATTTTTATAATTATTGTTTTGAATTTAGTTTTGTGGATTTTATGGTGATTTTCAATTTGATTATGTTAAAATTTTATTTTTTCTTTTATTTATTTGTTGTTAATTTAATTTGTTTATTGGAATGTTTTCTTGCCTTTGTTTTGTATAGTAATTATTGTGTAATTAGTAAATTATATTTTGTTTATTAGTGTTTTTGTGGTGTTAATTTCTTTTTAGGAATTCGGCAAAGATTTTATGTCCGCCTGTTTAACAAAAACATCTCTTCTTGTTAGTTTTTGAAGTATGGCCTGCCCACTGACTTAGGTTGAAGGGCCGCGGTATTTTGACCGTGCAAAGGTAGCATAATCATTAGTTCTTTAATTGTGATCTGGTATGAATGGCTTGACGAGACATGAGCTGTCTTAATAGAATTGTTTTGTTGAATTTAGTTTTTGAGTTAAAATACTTAGATGTTTTTATGGGACGAGAAGACCCTATAGAGTTTGACATTTTGCTTATTAGTGTGAAGGGATTGGTTTGTTGTAGAATTTTTAGTGGGCTAATTGTTTTGTTGGGGTGATGGGAGGAATTTTTTAACTCCTCTTTTGTTCGGTATATTTATTTATATTTTTTTGATCCATTAATTTTGATTATAAGATTAAATTACCTTAGGGATAACAGCGTTATCTTCCTTGAGAGTTCTTATTGGCGGGGAGGTTTGCGACCTCGATGTTGGATTAAGATGAATTTTCGGTGTAGGAGCTGAAATTGATTGGGTCTGTTCGACCTTTAAAATCTTACATGATCTGAGTTCAGACCGGCGTGAGCCAGGTTGGTTTCTATCTATAATAATGTTTTATACCTTAGTACGAGAGGACCGGGTATTTGGAATAATTTTAATTTTTGTGTGATTTTTATTAATATGATTACTATTTTGGCAGATAAGTGCATTGGATTTAGAATCTATTAATGTAAAATTTTTATTTTACAAGTAGTATATGTGGGATCTTTTTTTTCTTATTGTAATTTTTTTGTTGTTGATGATTTTTGTTATGGTTGGTGTGGCATTTCTTACTTTGTTGGAGCGTAAGGTTTTAGGGTATGTTCACATTCGTAAGGGCCCTAATAGGGTTGGGTTTGTTGGTATTCTTCAGCCTTTTAGAGATGCAATTAGGTTGTTTACTAGGGAACAGTATTTTCCTTCTGTTTCTAATTATTTAATTTATTATTTTTCTCCTATTTTTGGGTTTTTTCTTTCTCTATTGGTTTGGCTATTAATTCCTTATTTGAGTGGTTTTATTTCTTTTGAGTTGGGCTTGTTGTTTTTTTTGGCTTGTACTAGACTTGGTGTTTATACTGTTATGATTGCTGGGTGGTCTTCTAATTCTGGTTATTCTTTATTGGGAGGCCTTCGTGCTTTAGCTCAAACTATTTCTTATGAGGTGAGATTGGCTTTTATTTTGCTTTCTTTTGTTGTTTTGATTAGTAGATATAGTTTGGCTTACTTTTATTTTTTTCAGGTTTATTTGTGATTAATTTTTATTTCTCTTCCTTTGTCGTTTATTTGATTTATTTCTTGTTTAGCTGAGACAAATCGTACTCCCTTTGATTTTGCTGAAGGTGAATCTGAGCTTGTCTCAGGATTTAATGTTGAGTATGGCGGTGGTGGCTTTGCTTTAATTTTTTTGGCTGAGTATGCAAGAATTCTTTTTATAAGATTATTGTTTTGTGTTATTTTTTTGGGTAGTGATCTTTATTCATTTTTCTTTTATGTTAGGCTTACTTTTGTTTCTTTTTTATTTATTTGGGTTCGCGGTACTTTACCTCGTTTCCGTTATGATAAATTGATGTATTTGGCTTGAAGGAGATTTTTGCCTCTTTCGTTAAACTATCTTTTGTTTTTTGTTGGTGTCAAGTGTTATATTTTCTCTTTGTTGTAGTGTATTAATTTAAGTATATAAGTTAATAGAAGATTTGAACTTCTTTCATAATGTTTTCAAGACATTAGGCTTAATTCAGTAGCTTTTTAACTTTAGTTTGTTATTTTATCTCATATTTTTGTTGTTATGGGACTTGCAATGTAGTATGCAAAGTATATTGTTGTTAGGATTTGTCCTGTTAGGATGTATGGATCTTCAACCGGCCGGGCACCAATTCATGTTAATAAGATGACGGTATTTGTTATTACTCAAAATAGGATTTGGTTGATTGGGTAGAATTGTGTTCCTCGGAACTTTGATTTGTTTGTTGGCAAGATGAATAGGATTGCAATTGATATAGCTAGGGCGATGACTCCACCTAGCTTATTGGGGATTGATCGTAGGATTGCGTAGGCGAATAGGAAGTATCATTCTGGTTGAATGTGTACAGGTGTGACTAGTGGATTTGCTGGGGTGAAGTTGTCAGGATCTCTTAGGATGTATGGTTCTTTTAGGGTTAGTACAGTTAGTATTATAAGGGTAATTGCGAATCCTACAATGTCTTTTGTTGAGAAATAAGGGTGGAATGGGATTTTGTCTGTATTTTTATTTAGTCCAAGCGGGTTATTTGATCCTGTTTGGTGTAGAAATAGTAAGTGGATTAATGCTATAGCTGCAATTACAAAGGGTAGGAGGAAGTGTAGTGCGAAGAATCGTGTAAGTGTGGCGTTATCTACAGCAAACCCCCCTCAGACCCATTGTACTACATCTCTTCCTACATACGGGATGGCTGATAGAAGGTTTGTAATTACAGTTGCACCTCAGAATGATATTTGTCCTCATGGTAGTACATATCCTATAAAAGCTGTTGCCATGGTTAAGAATAGAATTACTACTCCCACAGATCATGTGTGTAAAAAGTTGTAGGATCCATAGTATATATTGCGTCCTGTGTGTAGATAAATGCAAACGAAGAATAGTGAGGCCCCATTTGCATGTAGTGTTCGTAGTAGCCATCCATAATTTACGTCTCGACAAATGTGGCTTACTCTGTTAAATGCTATTTCGGCGGTTGGGCAGTAGTGTATGGCTAGGAATAGTCCTGTTACGATTTGTGCTGCTAGGCAGATTCCTAATAGTGATCCAAAATTTCATCATCCTCTGATTGTTGATGGGGACGGTAGGTCTACTAGTGCGTTGTTTGCAATTTTAAATAGAGGGTGTCTAGTTCGTGTAGGTTTATTCATTATCTTGTATGTCGTAGTGGTCCCTTTGATACGTTGATGATATTTACTACTACGATTAGGGTTAGTAGTATGTAGAGTACTAGTAGTGTGGTTATAATCCCCATTGTTTGGTTGTATATTACGGTTGTTGTGGTTGTAATTTCGTTTTCTATTATTGTTTCGTGTATGCTTATTTCCTTATTGTTAGTTGTAGTAGGTATAATATACAATATAATCGGCATTATTATTGTTATGGTCATTAGTATTTTATTTGATGGTGAGAATATTTCGTTTGATGCTAGTCTTGTTATGTATATAAATAGTACTAATATTCCTCCGATTATGATTATGAATAGAATATATGAGAATCAAAATCTTCTGTATATTGTTCCTCTGATAAGGCACACTATTGTTGTTTGTATTAGGAGCATTAATCCCATTGCTATAGGGTGTTTTATTTGTGTAAATATTAATCTTGTTATCGTTCTTGTTGCTATAAGTAACTTTATTATGTCAGGGGGTATTTTATTTAAAATATTAGTTTTGGGGATTAATGAAATGGCAATAGGCCTTTCCTCTGAAGTTTTAAAAGGTTATTCCTTATTTTTGATTTACAAGACCAATATTTTTATTAAATTATTAAAACTTGCTTTATTTAATGCCAATGTGATTATATTTTTTTGTTATTTATTTTTGTGGTATTTGGGCTTTCTCTTCTAGTCGTAAGCACTTATTGATTACTTTGTTAAGATTGGAGTTTGTTGTGTTAGTTCTTTATTTTTCTATGTATTTTTATTTGTGTAATTTTAATTACAGTTTATTTTTTGTTGTTTATTTTTTGGTTTTTTCTGTTTGTGAGGGTTCGTTGGGTTTGTCTATTTTGGTTTCTATAATTCGTAGTCACGGTAATGATTATTTTCAGTCTTATAGAGTTCTTCAATGTTAAAGTTTCTTTGTTTTTTGATTTTTTTAACCCCGTTATGTATCTTTCCTGGGTTCTGGTGATTAATTTGTTCTTTGTTGTTCTTTATTTCTTTTGTTTACATGTTTTTTTTCCCTTATTTTTTTTGTTGAGGAGGGTTGGGCTATATTTTTGGTTGTGATTTGATTTCTTATGGTCTTATTTTTCTTAGTTTATGGATTTGTGTTCTTATGGTTTTAGCTAGAGAATCCATTTTTCGTTTGGGTTATTTTTCTGGTTTCTTTATTTTTGTTGTTATTTTTCTTACTATTATGTTGTATTGTACCTTTAGAAGAATTAGTTTACTTTCTTTTTATATTTTTTTTGAGAGTAGATTGATTCCTACTTTGTTTTTAATTTTAGGCTGGGGGTATCAACCTGAGCGGGTTCAGGCTGGTATTTATCTTCTGTTTTATACTTTATTGGCCTCTCTTCCTTTACTTATTGGTATTTTATTTGTTTATAATTCTTTATGTTCTTTATGTTTGTTTATGTTGAGTGGTAATAGTTCTTTGGTTGGTGGGTTGTTTTATATTTGTATGGTTTTTGCCTTTTTGGTTAGGATGCCTATATTTATAGTTCACTTATGACTTCCTAGGGCTCATGTTGAGGCCCCTGTTTCTGGTTCTATAATTTTGGCTGGTGTTTTATTGAAGCTTGGGGGGTATGGTCTTCTTCGTGTTTTCCCGGTGTTGTTTAGGTTTAGTTTTAAGTTTGGTGTTGTTTGGATTTCTTTAAGTTTGGTTGGTGGTCTTTTTGTTAGTTTATTTTGTATGCGGCAGACTGATTTGAAGTCATTGATTGCTTATTCTTCTGTGGCTCATATGAGTATGGTTATTGGGGGTATTATGACGTTGAGATATTGGGGGGTTTGTAGATCTTTTGCTCTGATGGTGGCTCATGGTTTATGTTCTTCTGGTCTTTTTTGTCTTTCTAATATTACTTATGAGCGTTTTGGTAGACGAAGTCTTTTGGTTAATAAGGGTTTAATTAATTTGATGCCTAGAATGGCTATATGATGGTTTTTGTTGAGAGCTTGCAATATGGCTGCTCCTCCTTCTCTTAATCTTCTTGGGGAGATTGGGCTGTTAAGTAGCTTGGTTTCTTGGTCTTGATGCCTCATATTTATTTTAGTTCTTTTGTCTTTTTTTAGTGCTGCCTATACTCTTTATTTATATTCTTATAGTCAGCATGGTTCTGTTTATTCTGGTCTGTATTCTTGTTCTTTGGGGTATGTTCGTGAATTCTTATTGTTGTTTTTGCATTGGTTCCCCTTGAACTTAGTTATTTTAAGGGTTGATGTTACTGTTTTTTGGGTTTAAAGTTGTATCTAAATAGTTTAAGTAGAAAATGTTGGTTTGTGGTGCCAGTGATATAGTATGTATTTTAGATTTATGTCTATTTGTTTTGTCAGATTTGTTTTTTTGTTTCTTTTAGGCTGATTTTGTTGTTTTTGTGGTGTTTATTTTATTATAAGTGATCTTGTTTATTTTATTGATTGAAATATTATTACATTGAATGGTAGATCTGTTATTATGACCTTTTTGTTTGATTGGATATCTTTGTTGTTTATGGGATTTGTTTTTATTATTTCCTCTTTGGTAATTCTTTATAGTGATGATTATATGCATGGGGATTTAAATATTATTCGTTTTATTTTGTTGGTTTTGATGTTTGTTGTTTCTATAATGTTTTTAATTATTAGTCCTAATGTAATTAGTATTTTACTGGGATGGGATGGCTTGGGTTTAGTTTCTTATTTGTTGGTAATTTATTATCAGAATGTGCGGTCTTATGGTGCTGGTATGTTGACTGTTTTGTCTAATCGAATTGGTGATGTTGCTTTGTTAATGGCTATTGCTTGGATAATTAATTTTGGTAGTTGAAGTTTTATTTATTATTTGGAGTTTATGTCTGGCTCTGTTGAAATGGAGTTGATTTCCTTTCTTGTTGTTTTAGCAGCAATGACTAAGAGTGCTCAAATTCCTTTTTCTTCTTGGTTGCCCGCGGCTATAGCCGCTCCTACCCCTGTTTCCGCTTTGGTGCACTCTTCTACTCTGGTTACTGCCGGAGTTTATTTATTGATTCGGTTTAGACCTTCTTTTGGATATTGGTTGAATATAATTTTGTTGTTGGTTTCTGGTTTAACTATGTTTATGGCAGGTCTTGGTGCTAATTTTGAGTTTGATTTAAAGAGGATTATTGCTTTGTCAACTTTGAGACAGCTGGGGCTTATGATTATAACTATTTCTATTGGTCTCTCTGGTTTGGCTTTTTTCCATTTATTGACTCATGCGTTATTTAAGGCCTTGCTTTTTATGTGTGCTGGTGGTGTTATTCATTCCATGGGGGATTCTCAGGACATTCGTTTTATGGGTGGTTTATCTGTTTATATGCCTTTTACTTCTTCTAGTTTAATGGTTTCTAATTTTGCTCTATGTGGTATACCGTTATTGGCTGGGTTTTATTCAAGGGATTTTATTTTGGAGATGTTTTCTATGAGATATTTGAATATATTTGGTTTCTTTTTACTTTTTTTGTCTACGGGTTTGACCGTTTGTTATTCTTTCCGCTTGTTTTATTTTGTTATGTGCGGTGATTTTAATTTTGTTTCTTCTAATTCTATAGTTGAGACTAGTTATAATATGGTTTCCGGTATAATTGGCTTGTTGGTTATATCTATTATTGGTGGTAGTTCTTTGATGTGGCTGATTTGTCCTACCCCTTCTGTGATTTGTTTGCCCTATTATTTAAAGTTTCTTACTTTATTTGTTGTTTTTGTAGGTGGTTGGGTTGGTTATGAAATGGCTGGGTTTTCTTTTGGAGATGGCTTATTTTCTGTACGTTTATACAGTGGTTCTTCGTTTGCTGGTTCTATGTGATTTATGCCTTTTTTTTCTACTTATGGTGTTTCTTTTCGTCCCTTAGAGGTTGGTTATACGGCGACAAGGGTTTTTGATTCTGGTTGGATAGAGTATTTTGGTGGTCAGGGTTTGTATTGGGTTCTTTTTAATTTAGGTAAGGTTAATCAGTGGTTTCAATATAATAGTTTGAAGGTATTTTTAGGGTTTTTTGTTATGTGGGTTGTTATTTTATTATTTATTCTTATTTATTACTTGAATAGCTTATATTTTAGAGCGCGACGCTGAAGATGTCGATGAGGTGCTATTGCCTTTAAGTATTTATAAAAGGTTTTCTTTGTCTTTACAGTGAAAGTGTAATGTTTGTTTCTAAACTATATAAATGATAGAAGTGTAAACGGATTTTAACCGCTATAGTGATAAGTTAGCAGCATTCACTTTTTCTGTCACTTCCTTAACTGGAATTCTAATTCAATTTTATTATTAACAATAATATACCTCTTTCTTTGGTTTCAGTTAAATTTAAAGTAAGGATAAAAGGTTTATCTAAGATCAGGTCGAAACTGATTGCAAATTTTGCTTCTCACTTATGGGCTGATTGTTGAGGCTAACTACTATATAGGTAGTACTTTTTGAATGCAACTCAAATGTTATTATTAACTATAGTCCCTTAGTTTCTTCATTCTAGTGATCCTTGATTTCATTCGTGGTATAGGCCGATAATTAGAATTAGTAAGAATAGGGATCTGATGATTAATCATGATTTAATGTTGGATGTTAGTATAGTGATGGGTATGGGTAAAAGTAATGCGATTTCTACGTCAAAGATTATGAAGATTACTGCGATTAGGAAGAATCGGGATGAGAATGGTAGTCGTGCGGAGTTTTTAGGATCAAATCCGCACTCAAATGGTGATCTTTTTTCTCGGTCTTCGTTAATTTTTTTTGAGATTAGTGTTGCTAGTATTATGATGATTGATGATAATATAATGGTTATTGTTGCGGTGGTTATGATTATTATTATTATTTATCTTGTTTTTCACAAATTTCTTGATTGGAAGTCAAGTATACTTTATTGTATTAGATAAATATTATTTTATCTTCCTCATCAGTAGATTGAGATGTATAGGAATAGTCAGACTACATCTACAAAGTGTCAGTATCATGCTGCTGCTTCAAACCCGAAGTGGTGGTTCGATGAGAAATGTAGAGTTGTGTGTCGTAGTAGACATGTAGTTAAGAAGGTTGTTCCGATGATTACATGTAGTCCATGAAATCCTGTTGCTACAAAGAATGTTGATCCGTATGCTGAATCTGCAATTGTGAATGGTGCTTCAAAGTATTCATATGCTTGTAGGGCAGTAAAATATAGTCCAAGAAGTACTGTGAAAAACAATCCTTGTGTTGCTTGTGTGGCGTTATTTTCTAATAACCCGTGGTGTGCTCATGTGACGGTAACCCCTGAAGCTAATAAGATTGCCGTATTTAGTAAGGGTACTTGTAGGGGGTTGAATGGTTCAATTCCTGTAGGTGGTCAGGTTGATCCTAGCTCAATTGTTGGGGATAGTCTTGAGTGGAAGAATGCCCAGAAAAATGATACGAAGAATAGGACTTCTGATACGATAAACAGGATTATTCCTCATCGTAGGCCTGTTGTTACTACCTTTGTATGTAGCCCTTGGTATGTCCCTTCTCGCGTTACGTCACGTCATCATTGAATTATAGTTAGTACTGTGATAATTGCTCCGATGCCAAGTAAGCTATCATCGTATTGGTGGAATCATTTGATTAGTCCTATTAGGGTAACTATTGCTCCAATAGCCCCTGTTAGTGGTCAAGGTCTTTTGTTTACTATGTGGAAGGAGTGGTTTTCGTGTATTGACATTAGTTAACTTCTCTAGAGTATAAGGTTCTTAGGATTGCGAATACGTATGATTGGATGATTGCCACCGCTGCTTCTAGAATCAATAAAAGGATTTGTGCAGTAATTAGTACAGTTAGAAGGGTATGTCTTATTGATGGTCCGTTGTTTCCCAGCAGAGTTAATAGTAGATGTCCTGCAATTATGTTTGCAGTTAGTCGTACTGCTAATGTTCCTGGTCGGATTAAGTTACTAATTGTTTCAATAATGACTATAAATGGTATTAGTATAGTTGGTGTACCTTGTGGTACTAGGTGTTCAAATATGTGATTGGTATTTTTGATTCATCCATATAATATAAATGTTATTCATAAAGGTAGTGCTAGGGTTAACGTAAGTGTTAAGTGTCTTGTTCTAGTGAAGATGTATGGGAATAGCCCTAGGAAGTTGTTTGCTAAGATTATGAGGAATAATGACGTTAGAATGAATGAGTTCCCTTTATTTTCATTTCCCTTTCTTAGGATTGTTTTTATTTCTTGGTGTAGTTTATTTATTAATAGTCTTACTATTATACTGTTTCGTGATGGGATTAGTCAGATTCTTGTTGGGATTAGAAGTAGGCCGATAGCTGTTCTTGTTCAGTTTAATGATAGGTTGTTAATTTCTGTTGTTGGGTCAAAGATTGAGAATAAGTTTCTTATCACTTTCAGTTTGTTTTGTTAATGTTAATTGTTTTCTTTTCTTTGGCTTCCTTGCTTGGTGATTGAATAAAATAGTTTATGATGTTGAATATTAAGAATGTCGCTAGAAATGTAATGTATAGTATTGTTCATTCTATAGGTATTATTTGAGGTATAAAAGGATATCTTTTTGATTATTTCAGTTTGACATTCTGATGTTATACGATTAACTAATCCTTTGTTGTCATCAGAGATATGTGCTAGGATATCATAGGCTGGTTTAAGAGACCATTACTTGCTTTCAGTCATCTGATGATTCTCTTATCTTTGATACTCAGTTAATAAATTGGTTTGTTGATACACTTTCAATCACGATTGGTATGAATCTGTGATTTGCTCCACAAATTTCTGAACATTGCCCATAAAGAAGACCCGGCCGGTTGATTGAAAATCTTACTTGGTTTAATCGGCCAGGTGTGGCATCTGTCTTTACTCCAAGGCTTGGTACTGTTCAAGAGTGTAACACATCTGCTGCTGTTACAATTAGTCGTACTGGTGAGTTTATTGGTAATGTAATTCGGTTGTCTGTGTCAAGTAGTCGGAATGTGTCGGCTTGTTGGTCTTCTTGTTGGATTATATATGAGTCGAATTCAAGTTTGGTGAAGTCTGAATATTCATAGCTTCAATATCATTGGTGGCCAACGGCTTTTAGTGTTATTACAGGGTTGTGAATTTCATCTATTAGATATAATAGTCGTAATGATGGGATTGCGATAAATACCAAGATGATTGCGGGTGCAATAGTTCAGAGGGTTTCAATTATTTGTCCTTCTAGGATGTATCGTCCAGTTTGTTTATTTTGGATAATTATGATTATTGTATAGAATACTGCTGTGATAATTATTAGTATAATTATCAGTGCATGATCGTGGAAGTAAATTAGTTGTTCTATAACGGGGGATGCTCTATCCTGGAGTGTTATATTTAATCATGTTGTCATTGATTTCTAAAGAAAGTTTAACAACTTTATTTGTGGAGCTTAAATCCAATGCACTTATCTGCCACGTTAGAGTGGATTAATTAGTTAATGAGATAGTTGGGAGTTCTGAGTAGCTGTGTTCTGCTGGTGGGAAGTTTTGTAGTCATTCTACTGAATTTCTTGTATGAGTAGGGAATAGGATTGCTCGATTTGATGTAATTCTTTCTCATATGATGAATAAGAATATTATTACACTTACGAATGAAATTGTTGATCCTATTGATGAGATAATGTTTCATGTGGTGTATGCATCTGGATAGTCTGAGTACCGTCGTGGTATTCCGGCCAGTCCTAGGAAGTGTTGAGGGAAAAATGTTAAATTTACCCCTATGAATATAACAGCGAATTGGGCCTTTAATCACTTTGGGTTTATAGTGAGCCCGGTGAATAATGGGAATCATTGTACAAATCCTCCTATGATTGCGAATACTGCTCCTATTGATAGGACATAGTGGAAGTGTGCTACCACGTAGTAGGTGTCATGAAGAATGATATCGATTGATGAGTTTGCTAGGACTACTCCGGTAAGGCCTCCTATTGTGAATAAGAATACGAATCCAAGAGCTCATAAGCAGGCTGCTCTATATGTCATTCGAGTTCCATATATTGTTGCTAGTCATCTGAAGATTTTAATCCCTGTTGGTACTGCAATAATTATTGTTGCTGATGTGAAGTATGCTCGTGTGTCAACATCTATTCCTACTGTAAATATATGATGTGCTCATACCACGAATCCTAGTAACCCAATTGCTAGTATAGCAAAGATTATTCCTAGGTTTCCGAATGCTTCCTTTTTCCCTCTTTCATGACAGATGATGTGTGAGATTATACCAAATCCTGGTAGGATGAGAATATATACCTCTGGGTGTCCAAAGAATCAGAATAAGTGTTGGTATAAAATAGGATCTCCACCTCCTGCTGGATCTAAGAATGATGTATTTAGGTTGCGGTCTGTTAATAGTATTGTGATTGCTCCTGCTAGCACTGGTAGGGATAGAAGAAGTAGTAGGGCAGTAATGGCAATTGATCATACGAATAGGGGGATTCGTTCAGGTTTTATGCTTTTTGGCTTTATGTTGATTGTTGTTGTAATGAAGTTTACTGCTCCCAGGATAGATGATACTCCTGCTAGATGTAAGGAGAAGATGGCTAGGTCTACAGATGCTCCGGCATGAGCAATTCTTCTTGCGAGAGGGGGGTAAACAGTTCATCCTGTTCCTACACCACTTTCTACTGTTCTACTAGTTAGTAGAAGGGTTAGTGACGGGGGTAGTAATCAAAAACTTATGTTGTTTATTCGTGGGAATGCTATGTCTGGTGCCCCTAGTATTAGTGGTACTAGCCAGTTTCCAAATCCACCAATTATAATTGGCATAACTATGAAGAAGATTATAACAAAGGCATGAGCCGTAACAATGACGTTGTAGATTTGATCATCTCCAATTAAAGAGCCGGGTTGTCCTAACTCGGTACGAATAAGTATTCTTAGAGAGGTTCCTACTATTCCTGATCAAGCTCCAAATACAAAATATAATGTTCCAATGTCCTTGTGATTAGTTGAGAAAAATCATCGGGTGAAAATTAGTGGGATGGCTGAGAACAATGAGTAGGCGATAGGCTGTAAATCTATTTAGGGGCATTTACGTTGCTCTTCCACTATTACTATAGGTCTTGTATTCATTTTGTGATTATAGAATGCAATTCTGTAGGGGTAATTTAGACTTACCAAGGCCTAAAGGGAACCCTTTATTTATAGCTTTGAAGGTTATTAGTTTATGTTTTAACTTAAGGCCTTCAGTTAGTTAATGTTGGAGATAAGTGTGCAAGCTGCTATTCCTGTTAGGGAGATCGATGATAGGACTAGTGCTCAAATGTTTTTAGTTGATTTGTTTTTATTTGACTTTAGGTTCCATTTGGGCTCTATGTTTAGGATTATAAATCTTGAGTAGGAGATTTTTAGGTAGTAGTATAAGGTAATTAGTGATGTTACTACTACTACTGTTGCTAGTGGAGCTATGTTGTTTGTAATTATGGCTTGAATAACAATTCATTTTGGTAGGAACCCAAGGAATGGAGGGAGCCCCCCCAAAGATAATAATGAAGTGAATAGTATGAACTTTATTAGTGTGGTTTCTTTATTTGTTATTATGGTTTGGTTGATAAATGAAGCTCCGGATAATTTAATGGCTGACACCACGGTTAGCGCTAGGGTTGAATAGATTACATAGTATACTATTCATAAGTTTTCACTTGTGATTAATGCAATTAATATTCAACCGGTGTGATTAATGGAAGAGTAGGTTAGGATTTTTCGCATTGAGGTTTGGTTTAAACCCCCAATTGATCCTACGATTGTAGACATCAAAATAATTCTTAATGTGAAGGTGTTAATATCAATCAGGTATGAAATTAATATTAACGGGGCTGCTTTTTGCACAGTTATTAATAGTGCACAGTTTTCTCATCTTAGACCTTCTATTACTCCTGGGAATCATCAGTGGAAGGGTGCGGCTCCACTTTTTAGCAGGAGAGGGGTACAGATGATTATTGGTGTGTATGGATTTATTTCAAATGTGAATAAATCTTCCGTTAATGTTTTTATCACTACTATAAATAGGAGTGTTGCCGAGGCAAGGACTTGTACAATGAAGTATTTTAATGATGCTTCTGTATTGTACATATTTTTGACATTGGACATTAAGGGGATAAATGATATTAGATTAATCTCCAACCCTATTCACGCCCCAAGCCATGAATTAGAGGACACAGATACTAATACACCCCCTACTAAAGTAATTAGTAAGAGGATTTTTGTTGAGTTATTGGGCATTAGAGAAGAGAGTGTTATACTCTATTTATGGGGTATGAACCCATTAGCTTATTTAGCTTACTTTTCTATGTTGATGCTTGTTTGTTACATCTTGGTGTATGATGCACGGTGGCTTTTGATGCTTACTGGTGATAGTTTGATTCTGTTAGATGTAATGAAGGTAGTTTGCACTACATGTTTTATCCTATCACGATAGTCCTTTAATCAGGCTCATCATT